GCTAGTGTAGCTTATATAAAGCATAACACTGAAGATGTTAAGATGAGCCCTAATAAGACTCCACAGGCAGACAGGTATGGTCCCTGCTTTAATATCAGCTCTAGTTTAACTTACACATGCAAGTATCCGCGCCCCAGTGAGAATGCCCTCAACACCCAACCGGAACAGAGGAGCGGGCATCAGGCACGCACACGCAGCCCAAGACGCCTTGCTACGCCACACCCCCAAGGGTACTCAGCAGTGATCAATATTAAACATAAGCGAAAGCTTGATTTAGTTAAAATTAAGAGGGTCGGTAAAACTCGTGCCAGCCACCGCGGTTATACGAGAGACCCAAGTTGACATGCACGGCGTAAAGCGTGATTATAGGCCGACAAATAACTAAAGCCAAAACCCCTCAAAGCCGTCATACGCTATCGAGGGCCGTAGGATCCAAAACGAAAGTGGCTTTAACATAACAAACCTAGACCACACGACAGCTGGGAAACAAACTGGGATTAGATACCCCACTATGCCCAGTCGTAAACCTTGATGATAAACTACAAATATCATCCGCCAGGGAACTACAAGCGTATCGCTCGAAACCCAACGGACTTGGCGGTGCCCCACACCCACCTAGAGGAGCCTGTTCTATAACTGACAATCCCCGTTCAACCTCACCACTCCTAGCCCCTTCAGTCTATATACCACCGTCGTAAGCTCACCCTGTGAAGGATTAACAGTAAGCAAGATGGGCACAACCCAAAACGTCAGGTCGAGGTGTAGCATATGGAGTGGGAAGAAATGGGCTACATTTTCTATCTACAGAACATTACGGACGACGTCATGAAACCTGCCGTCCAAAGGAGGATTTAGCAGTAAAAAGAAAACAGAGAGTTCTTTTGAAGCCGGCCCTGGGGCGCGCACACACCGCCCGTCACTCTCCACTACAATTATTTTTCACAGGAAAATAATCACCAACTCATAAGACTAATTAATATAACATTGGCCACCCCAGTGGAGACAAGTCGTAACACGGTAAGTGTACCGGAAGGTGCACTTGGAACAACCAGAGCGTAGCTAAGAAAGCCTAAGCACCTCACTTACACTGAGACGATACCCGTGCAAGTCGGGTCGCACTGAGCCATAGAGCTAGCCACACCACCCCGCCCAAGTGCACACAAATACATAACCACGAATACATCCAAAAACTATAAACTAAACCATTCTACCACCCTAGTATGTGCGACAGAAAAGGTAAAGCTGAGCAATAGAAAAAGTACCGCAAGGAAAAGCTGAAAGAGATATGAAATAGCCCGCCAAAGCACAAAAAAGCAGAGACTAAACCTCGTACCTTTTGCATCATGATCTAGCCAGAACAATCAGGCAAAGAGCCCTATAGTCTGACTCCCCGAAACTAAGTGAGCTACTCCAAGACAGCATATTAGAGCCAACCCGTCTCTGTGGCAAAAGAGTGGGAAGATCTTCGAGTAGAGGTGACAGACCTAACGAACTTAGTGATAGCTGGTTGCTTAGGAAATGGATATAAGTTCAGCTTCGTGCCATTCTCAGATCGACATAATAAGAACCAAAAGAACCTAAGAAAGCAAGGAAGTTAGCTAAAGGAGGTACAGCTCCTTTAGAAAAGAACACAATCTTAATAGATGGATAAGGATCATACTAAACAAGGTTTACTGCTACAGTGGGCTTAAGAGCAGCCACCTGAACAGAAAGCGTTGAAGCTCGGGCAGAAACTAAACCAATTATTCTGATATAAGCTCCAACTCCTCCAATCATACTAAGCCACTCTATGTCAACATAGAAGAAATTATGCTAGAATCAGTAACAGGGGGGCACGTCCCCCTCCCGGCACACGTGTAAGTCAGATCGGACACACCACTGACAAATAAAGAGCCCAATCAAAGAGGGCATCGCAGAACAAACAATAACCAAGAAAAACCTGCAACTAAGAATCGTTAACCCAACACAGGGGTGCCAACACAGGGAAAGACCTAATGAAGAAAGAAGGAACTCGGCAACCACGGGCCCCGCCTGTTTACCAAAAACATGGCCTCTTGCAACCCACAAATAAGAGGTCCAACCTGCCCAGTGACAATAAGTTTAACGGCCGCGGTATTTTAACCGTGCTAAGGTAGCGTAATCACTTGTCTTTTAAATGAAGACCCGTATGAAAGGTGTCACGAGGGCCCTCCTGTCTCCTACTTCAAGTCTGTGAAATTGATCTGCCCGTGCAGAAGCGGGCATAATAACATAAGACGAGAAGACCCTGTGGAGCTTAAGACCAATCAACCAATCGTGCCTAACAGCCTATCAACCTAACAGGAAATAAGAAACAAGCAAGCATAACGACTTATGGTTGAACTGTCTTCGGTTGGGGCGACCGTGGGGGATAAAAAAGCCTCCAAGAGGAAGCAGGGGACCAGTTTAACCGATCCCTAAGAGCCGAGAGCCACTACTCTAAGCAACAGAAAACTCTGACCAATAATGATCCAGGCACTAGCCTGATCAACGAACCAAGTTACCCCAGGGATAACAGCGCAATCCTTTCCCAGAGCCCATATCGCCGAAAGGGTTTACGACCTCGATGTTGGATCAGGACATCCTGGTGGCGAAAATTCTACCAAGGGTTCGTTTGTTCAACGATTAAAGTCCTACGTGATCTGAGTTCAGACCGGAGCAATCCAGGTCGGTTTCTATCTATGTATTTTCCCTTCCTAGTACGAAAGGGCCGGAAGGAGGAGGGCCTATGTTCAAAACACGCCCCACCCCAAATCAATGAAAACAACTAAAATATCAAAGGGGAATATAACCACAGCCCAAGACAAGGGCTAGCTGAGATGGCAGAGCCTGGTAATTGCAAAAGACCTAAGCCCTTTCCCCCAGAGGTTCAACTCCTCTTCTCAGCTCTTGAACAAAATGAACGAATGAGCACCACTAATTATTAACCCCCTCCTATGCATCGTTCCCGTATTACTAGCAGTAGCCTTCCTAACCCTCCTAGAACGAAAAGTCCTAGGCTACATACAACTACGAAAAGGACCAAACATCGTAGGCCCATATGGCCTACTACAACCCATCGCTGACGGAGTAAAACTTTTCATCAAAGAGCCAGTACGACCATATGCATCCTCCCCAATTCTATTCTTAGCCACACCAATACTAGCCCTCACCCTAGCCATAACCCTATGAATCCCAATGCCAATTCCATACCCAATCACAGACCTAAACCTCGGAGTACTATTTATCCTAGCCCTATCCAGCCTAGCAGTCTACTCAATCCTAGGCTCGGGATGAGCCTCAAACTCAAAATACGCCCTAATTGGGGCCCTACGTGCAGTAGCTCAAACCATCTCATACGAAGTAAGCCTCGGCCTCATTATCCTCTCAACAATTATCTTCGTGGGGGGCTTCACACTACACACATTTAACGTCACACAAGAAGCCATCTGACTACTAGCACCCAGCTGACCCTTAGCAGCCATATGATACATCTCAACACTAGCAGAAACCAACCGAGCCCCATTTGACCTCACAGAAGGAGAATCGGAGCTAGTCTCTGGGTTTAACGTAGAATACGCAGGAGGCCCATTCGCACTATTCTTCCTAGCAGAATACGCCAACATTCTATTAATAAACACCCTCTCCACTATCCTATTTCTTGGGGCCGCACACAACCCACTCCTACCAGAACTCACCACTACCAACCTAATAACAAAAGCCGCACTATTATCAATTATCTTCCTATGAGTACGTGCCTCATATCCACGCTTCCGATATGATCAACTTATACACCTAGTATGAAAAAACTTCCTACCAATAACCCTAGCCCTCATCCTATGACACCTAGCACTCCCACTATCAATAGCAGGGATTCCACCACAAACATAACGGAAGTGTGCCCGAATGCATAAGGACCACTTTGATAGAGTGGAAAATAGGGGTTCAAGTCCCCTCACTTCCTTAGAAAAAGGGGATTCGAACCCCTCCCTAAGAGATCAAAACTCTTCGTGCTTCCAATACACCACTTCCTAGTAAAGTCAGCTAAAAAAGCTTTCGGGCCCATACCCCGAGAATGTGGGTTAAACCCCCTCCTTTACTAATGAACCCATATGTATTAACCATCCTCATCTCAAGCCTAGGAATCGGCACCACCCTAACATTTGCCAGCTCTCACTGACTCCTAGCCTGAATAGGACTAGAAATCAATACACTAGCAATCATCCCACTAATAGCCAAACAACACCACCCACGAGCCGTAGAAGCCGCTACAAAATACTTCCTAACCCAAGCAACAGCCGCTGCAATAATCCTATTCGCCAGCACTACAAACGCATGAATATCAGGCCAATGAGACATCCTACAAATCTCAAACCAATTCTCAGCTGCCACAATCATCCTCGCCCTCGCCCTAAAAATCGGACTCGCCCCAGCACATTTCTGACTACCAGAAGTACTTCAAGGACTAGACCTAACAACAGGCCTCATTCTATCCACCTGACAAAAACTAGCCCCATTCGCCCTAATTTATCAAATTGCACCAAACACCAACCCAACCCTTCTCGTAACACTAGGAATTTCATCCGCCCTAGTCGGAGGCTGAGGAGGACTAAACCAAACACAACTACGAAAAATCCTCGCATACTCATCCATCGCCCACCTAGGATGAATAATCACCATCCTACACTTCATACCAAACCTCACCATACTAAACCTAATAATTTACATCATCATAACATCAGCCATATTCCTCACAGCCAAAACCATGTCCGCCACTAAAATTAACACGCTAGCTACAGCATGGACCAAAACCCCCACCCTAACTGCATTAACCATACTAAGCCTACTATCCCTAGGAGGCCTCCCTCCCCTTACAGGATTTATACCAAAATGACTAATTCTCCAAGAACTAGCCAAACAAGACCTTCCACTCGCCGCAACAGTAATAGCAATAAGCGCCCTACTCAGCCTATTCTTCTACCTACGCCTATGCTACGCAATAACCCTAACAATATCACCAAGCACTAACAATACAACATCACCATGACGATTCAAATCCACCCAAACAACCCTTCCAACAGCAATAATAGTAACCGCCTCCCTAGCCCTACTCCCAATCACCCCGGCAATTCTAGCTATAACAGCCTAGAGACTTAGGATAATCAGACCAAAAGCCTTCAAAGCTTTCAGCAGGAGTTAAAATCTCCTAGTCCCTGATAAGACCTGCAGGACTTTATCCCACATCTTCTAAATGCAACTCAGACACTTTAATTAAGCTAAGGCCTTACTAGATGAGAAGGCCTTGATCCTACAATCTCTTAGTTAACAGCTAAGCGCTCAAACCAACGAGCTTTCATCTACCCTTCCTCCCGCCGCCGCGGATCGAGGCGGGAGGAAGCCCCGGCAGGCGGTAAACCTGCACCTTCAGATTTGCAATCTGACGTGTCATACACCACAGAGCTTGATAGGAAGAGGAATTAAACCTCTATACATGGAGCTACAATCCACCGCTTAAACCTTCAGCCATCCTACCCGTGGCAATTACTCGCTGATTTTTCTCAACCAATCACAAAGACATCGGCACCCTATACCTAGTATTCGGAGCCTGAGCCGGAATAGTGGGCACTGCACTGAGCCTTCTTATCCGAGCGGAACTAAACCAACCTGGAGCCCTACTTGGGGATGACCAGATTTATAATGTTATCGTTACAGCACACGCCTTCGTAATAATTTTCTTCATGGTAATACCAATCATAATCGGTGGCTTCGGCAACTGATTAATTCCCCTCATACTCGGCGCCCCTGATATGGCTTTCCCCCGAATAAACAACATAAGCTTTTGACTTCTACCGCCATCATTCCTTCTCCTTCTAGCCTCTTCTGGTGTAGAAGCTGGAGTTGGAACAGGGTGAACAGTCTATCCACCACTAGCCGGCAACCTGGCCCACGCCGGAGCCTCCGTAGATCTAGCCATCTTCTCCCTCCACTTGGCCGGGGTATCCTCTATTCTTGGCTCAATCAACTTTATTACTACAATTATCAATATGAAACCCCCAGCAATCTCCCAGTATCAAACCCCGCTGTTTATTTGAGCCCTGCTGGTAACCACTGTACTCTTACTTCTATCGCTGCCAGTCTTAGCTGCAGGCATTACAATACTATTAACAGACCGAAACCTAAATACAACATTCTTCGACCCAGCCGGCGGAGGAGACCCAATCCTCTACCAACACCTATTCTGATTCTTTGGACACCCTGAAGTCTACATTCTGATTCTTCCAGGCTTCGGAATAATCTCCCACATTGTTGCCTACTACGCAGGCAAAAAAGAACCATTCGGATACATGGGAATGGTATGGGCAATGATAGCAATCGGCCTTCTAGGCTTCATCGTATGGGCCCATCACATGTTCACAGTAGGAATAGACGTTGATACCCGAGCCTATTTCACATCAGCAACCATAATTATCGCAATTCCAACCGGTGTAAAAGTATTTAGCTGACTTGCTACCCTGTACGGCGGCTCAATCAAATGAGAAGCCCCATTCCTATGGGCCCTGGGCTTCATCTTCTTATTTACAGTAGGAGGCCTAACAGGCATTATCCTAGCCAACTCATCCCTAGACATCGTTCTACACGACACCTACTACGTAGTTGCACACTTCCACTACGTCCTATCCATAGGAGCCGTATTTGCAATCATGGGAGGATTCGTACACTGATTCCCACTATTTTCAGGGTACACCCTACACAGCACATGAACTAAAATCCATTTTGGTGTAATGTTTATTGGAGTAAACCTCACATTCTTCCCACAGCACTTCCTCGGCCTAGCAGGCATGCCACGACGTTACTCCGACTACCCAGACGCCTACACACTATGAAACACCGTCTCGTCAATTGGATCTCTGATCTCCTTAGTAGCTGTTATTATATTCCTATTTATCCTATGAGAAGCCTTCGCCGCTAAACGAGAAGTCCTATCAGTAGGCCTAACCGCTACAAACGTCGAATGACTCCACGGCTGCCCTCCACCATATCACACATTCGAAGAACCAGCCTTTGTACAAGTACAAGTAGGACATCGAGAAAGGAAGGAATCGAACCCCCGTATGCTGGTTTCAAGCCAGCCGCAAAACCATTCTGCCACTTTCTTTTATAACTTATAAGACACTAGTAAAACAGACATTACACCACCTTGTCAAGGTGGAGTCGTAGGTTAAATCCCTGCGTGTCTTAACCAATGGCCCATCCCTCACAGTTAGGACTCCAAGACGCAGCATCCCCAGTTATGGAAGAACTCATTCACTTCCATGACCACGCACTTATAGTAATTTTCCTAATCAGCAGCTTCGTTCTTTATATTATCGTAGCCGTAGTATCAACAAAACTAACTAACAAACACGCCCACGATTCACAAGAGATTGAAATCGTATGAACAATTCTCCCAGCGGTCATCCTGATCCTTATCGCCCTACCATCTCTACGAATTCTGTATTTAATGGACGAAATCAATAACCCCCACCTAACAGTTAAAGCAATCGGCCATCAATGATATTGAAGTTATGAATACACAGACTATAAAGACTTAGCCTTCGACTCATACATAGTCCCAACGCAAGACCTCACCCCAGGACAATTCCGACTACTAGAAGTAGACCATCGAATGGTCGTACCAACTGAATCACCAATTCGAGTTCTAATTACAGCCGAAGACGTTCTTCACTCCTGAGCCGTCCCAGCCCTAGGAGTAAAAATAGATGCAGTCCCAGGACGACTCAACCAAGCCACATTCATCGCCTCTCGACCCGGAATTTACTACGGACAGTGTTCCGAAATTTGTGGTGCAAACCACAGCTTCATACCAATCGTTGTTGAAGCAGTCCCTCTAAAACACTTCGAAGACTGATCCACCTCTATACTAGAAGACGCCTCACTAAGAAGCTAAATAAGGAACAGCGTTAGCCTTTTAAGCTAAAGATTGGTGACTACCGCCCACCCCTAGTGACATGCCACAACTCAACCCAGCCCCTTGATTCTTGCTTCTCATCTTTTCATGACTAGTATTCTTAACTATCATCCCACAAAAAGTTATAAAACACAATTTCCTAAGCGAGCCCGCCCCACGAGCCGCCAAAGAATACGCCTCAACACCCTGAACCTGACCATGACACTAAGCTTCTTTGACCAATTTTCACTAACCACCTACCTAGGCATCCCACTAGTTGTCCTAGCCCTAACTCTACCTTGAATTTTATTCCCCGCCCCAAAAAACCGATGCTCAAACAACCGCCTACTAACTCTACAAGCATGATTTATCCGACAATTTACGCACCAACTATTCTTGCCAATCAATAAAGCCGGACACAAATGAGCACTCCTATTAGCCTCCCTCCTAATCTTCCTGATTACCCTAAATCTGCTTGGAATTTTACCCTACACATTTACCCCAACCACCCAACTATCTATAAACATAGGATTCGCCGTTCCTCTCTGACTCGCCACAGTCCTAATTGGAGTACGACACCAGCTAACACACACACTCGCCCACTTCCTGCCAGTAGGCACCCCAGGGCCATTAATTCCAATCCTAATTATCATCGAAACTATTAGCCTATTCATCCGTCCAATTGCACTAGGTGTACGACTAACAGCCAACCTAACAGCAGGACACCTTCTAATTCAGCTAATCAGCACCGCCGCATTCCACATATTCTTCATCATGCCAACCGTATCAGCCCTCACGGTAGTCCTACTACTTCTCCTCTCAGTACTAGAATTAGCCGTCGCAGTAATTCAGGCCTACGTATTCGTCCTATTAGTAAGCCTATATCTACAAGAATCCGTATAATGGCCCACCAAGCACATGCATACCACATAGTAGACCCCAGCCCCTGACCTTTAACCGGGGCAGCCGCCGCCTTCCTAACAACATCTGGCCTAGCAATCTGATTTCACTACCACTCTCTCACACTCCTATCACTAGGCCTCGCCTTAATACTTTTAACCATGTATCAATGATGACGCGATGTCATCCGAGAGGGAACATTCCTCGGCCACCACACACCCCCAGTACAAAAAGGCCTGCGATATGGAATAATTCTATTTATTACATCAGAAGTCTTCTTCTTCCTAGGGTTCTTCTGAGCATTCTTCCACTCAAGCCTCGCACCAACCCCAGAACTAGGAGGCTGCTGACCACCAACAGGAATTTCACCCCTAGACCCATTCGAAGTACCACTACTCAACACAGCAGTATTACTAGCATCCGGAGTTACAGTAACTTGAGCCCACCACAGCCTTATAGAAGGACAGCGAAAAGAGGCCATCCAATCACTAGCCTTAACTATCCTACTAGGGGGCTACTTCACAGCCCTACAAGCAATAGAATATTACGAAGCCCCATTTACCATCGCCGACGGCGTGTACGGGTCAACATTCTTTGTGGCCACAGGCTTCCACGGACTACATGTTATTATTGGAACCACATTCCTAGCCGTCTGCTTCCTACGACAAGTCAAATACCACTTCACATCCCAACACCACTTCGGATTCGAAGCAGCCGCCTGATACTGACACTTTGTTGACGTAGTCTGACTATTCCTCTACGTCTCAATCTACTGATGAGGATCATAATCTTTCTAGTATCAACGTCAGTACAAGTGACTTCCAATCACTTAGTCTTGGTTAAAACCCAAGGAAAGATAATGAACATAATTACCGCTACAGTAATCATCACAGTACTCCTATCCTGTGTCCTAGCAATAATCTCATTCTGATTACCACAAATAAACCCGGACACAGAAAAACTCTCCCCATACGAATGTGGATTTGACCCATTAGGATCAGCTCGACTACCATTTTCCCTACGATTCTTCCTAGTCGCCATCCTATTCCTTCTATTCGATCTAGAAATCGCTCTTCTACTCCCACTACCATGAGGAGACCAACTTCTCGCCCCAATATACACATTTTTATGAGCCACAGCCATTCTAGCCCTCCTCACACTAGGCCTAATCTACGAATGAACCCAAGGAGGCTTAGAATGAGCCGAATAGACGATTAGTCCAAAGAAATACCTCTGATTTCGGCTCAGAAAATTATGGTTCAAGTCCATAATCGTCTTATGACTCCAGTACACTTCAGTTTCAGCTCAGCATTCATCTTAGGCCTTATAGGATTAGCATTTCACCGAACCCATCTACTCTCTGCTCTACTCTGCCTAGAAGGAATGATGCTATCCTTATTCATCGCCCTATCCCTCTGATCCCTCCAGCTAGAAGCCACCGCCTACTCAGCCGCCCCCATACTCCTACTGGCATTCTCAGCCTGCGAAGCCAGCGCAGGTCTCGCCCTCCTAGTTGCCACCGCTCGTACTCACGGCACCGACCACCTTCAAAACCTAAACCTTCTACAATGCTAAAAATTCTAATCCCAACACTCATACTCTTCCCAACAGCCTGGCTAACACCAAAACCATGACTATGAACCACAACCACTGCCCAAAGCCTACTAATCGCCACTCTAAGCCTCAGCTGATTAAAATATGATACAGAAGCCGGATGAACTTCATCTAGCCCCTACATAGCCACAGACCCACTATCAACCCCCCTACTGGTTCTCACCTGCTGACTACTACCCCTTATAATTCTAGCCAGCCAAAACCACATCTCCCCAGAGCCCACTAACCGGCAACGAACCTATATCACACTACTAATCTCCCTCCAAGCTTTTCTAATTATAGCATTCGGAGCAACAGAAATCATTATATTCTATATCATATTTGAAGCCACCTTAATCCCAACACTCATTATCATTACCCGATGAGGCAATCAAACAGAACGGCTAAACGCCGGAACCTACTTCCTATTCTACACCCTAGCCGGATCCCTCCCCCTTCTAGTTGCCCTGTTAATTTTACAAAAAGACCTCGGCACACTATCTATACTAACCATACAGTATTATAACCCCACAAAAATAACCGCATGAGGAGACAAAATCTGATGAGCAGGCTGTCTTCTAGCCTTCCTAGTAAAAATACCATTATACGGAGTACATCTATGACTACCAAAAGCCCACGTAGAGGCCCCCATTGCAGGCTCCATAGTCCTAGCCGCCGTCCTTCTAAAACTTGGAGGATACGGCATAATACGAATAATAGTTATATTAACCCCGCTAACTAAAGAAATAGCATATCCATTCATTATCCTAGCCCTATGAGGAATTATTATAACCGGCTCAATTTGCCTACGACAGACAGACCTAAAATCACTAATCGCCTACTCATCCGTCAGCCACATAGGCCTAGTCGCTGGCGGAATTCTAATTCAAACCCCATGAGGATTTACAGGTGCAATCATCCTAATAATTGCCCACGGCCTAGTCTCTTCCGCCCTATTCTGCTTAGCTAACACAAACTATGAACGAACGCACAGTCGAACCCTTATCCTGGCCCGAGGACTACAAATAGTTTTACCACTGATAACTGCCTGATGATTCATTGCCAACCTAGCTAACCTAGCGCTACCTCCTCTCCCAAACCTAATAGGAGAACTAATAATCATCACCTCTATATTCAATTGATCATACTGAACAATTATCTTAACAGGACTAGGAACCCTTATTACAGCCGCCTACTCACTATATATATTCCTGATAACACAACGAGGACCAACCCCAGCCCACACAATTACACTACAGCCCTCTCACACCCGAGAACACCTACTTATAATTATGCACTTAATCCCCGTCCTCCTCCTAGTCCTAAAACCAGACATTATGTGAGGTTGATGCTTCTAGTAAATATAGTTTAAACAAAACATTAGATTGTGATTCTAAAAATAGGAGTTAAAATCTTCTTATTCACCAAGAGAGGCAGGTTGCGCTAAGGATTGCTAATCCCCAAGTTCCATGGTTCAATCCCATGGCTCACTTAGCCCCTAAAGGATAATAGCCTATCCGTTGGTCTTAGGAACCAAAGACTCTTGGTGCAACTCCAAGTAGCGGCTATGCATTCTACGACCCTAATCTTCAACTCCAGCTTACTCATTATCTTTTCACTACTAACATACCCAATCTTAACAACCCTTTCCCCTAATACACTAAATAAAAACTGAGCCTCCACCCACGTCACCACTGCTGTAAAATGAGCCTTCCTAACCAGCCTTATTCCACTATCCATCTTTTTAGACCAGGGAATAGAAGCCATCACAACTAACTGACACTGAATAAACACGATAACCTTCGACATCAACATAAGCTTTAAATTCGACCACTACTCCATTATTTTTACCCCTGTAGCCCTATATGTCACATGATCTATCCTAGAATTTGCATCATGATATATACACGCAGACCCAAACATAAACCGATTCTTTAAATACCTCCTCCTATTCCTAATCGCAATAATCACCCTAGTAACCGCCAACAACATATTCCAACTTTTCATCGGCTGAGAGGGCGTAGGAATTATATCTTTCCTACTAATCGGCTGATGATACGGACGAGCCGACGCCAATACCGCTGCTCTCCAAGCGGTAATTTATAACCGAGTCGGAGACATTGGCCTAATCCTAGCAATGGCCTGAATAGCAATGAACCTCAACTCATGGGAAATTCAACAAATTTTCGCCTCATCCAAAAGTATAGACCTCACCCTCCCACTACTAGGACTCATCCTAGCAGCCACTGGAAAATCAGCCCAATTTGGATTACACCCATGACTCCCAGCAGCCATAGAAGGCCCAACCCCAGTCTCCGCCCTACTGCATTCAAGCACAATAGTAGTAGCCGGAATTTTCCTCCTAATCCGCCTACACCCCTTAATAGAAAACAACCAAACAGCCCTAACTACATGCCTATGCCTCGGCGCCCTAACAACCCTATTCACCGCAACCTGCGCCCTCACTCAAAACGACATCAAAAAAATCGTCGCATTCTCAACATCAAGCCAACTAGGCCTAATAATAGTCACCATTGGCCTAAACCAGCCACAACTAGCCTTCCTACACATCTGCACCCACGCCTTCTTTAAAGCTATACTATTCCTATGTTCAGGCTCAATCATCCACAGCCTCAACGACGAACAAGATATCCGAAAAATAGGGGGACTACACAAACTACTTCCATTTACCTCATCCTGCCTAACCATCGGAAGCCTGGCCCTAACTGGCACCCCCTTCTTAGCCGGATTCTTCTCAAAAGATGCAATCATCGAAGCCCTAAACACATCCCACCTAAACGCCTGAGCCCTAGCCTTAACCCTACTAGCCACATCATTTACCGCCGTCTACAGCTTCCGTGTAGTATTCTTCGCACTCATAGGACACCCACGATTCCTACCACTATCTCCAATCAACGAAAATAGCCCAACCGTAATCAACCCAATCAAACGCCTTGCCTGAGGAAGCATCATCGCCGGCCTACTAATCACATCAAACTTCCTCCCAACAAAAACCCAAGTAATAACCATAGCCCCAACACTAAAACTCAGCGCCCTACTAGTTACAATCGCCGGCCTACTAACTGCTATCGCACTAACAGACCTAACAGCCAAACAATTCAACCCAACGCCAAAAATTAAACCACACAACTTCTCCAACATACTAGGATTCTATCCAGCCGTAATACACCGCCTCCCACCCAAAATCAACCTCACTATGGGACAACTAATCGCCACACAGCTAGTAGACCAAACATGATTTGAAAAAACCGGCCCCAAAGGAATCACCTACAACCAAATTCCAATAATCAAAACAATCAACAACGTACAGCAAGGAATAATCAAAACCTACTTAACTATCTTCACCCTCACAACCGCCCTCGCCGTACTACTAGTATTAATGACCTAACGGCCCGCAACGCCCCCCGACTCAACCCACGAGTCAACTCCAAAACCACAAACAAAGTAAGCAATAACACTCACCCACAAATCATCAGTAGCCACCCCCCAGAAGAATACATCAACGCCACCCCACTAAAATCACCACGAAGAACAGAAAGCTCTTTCAACTCCTCAATTACAACTAAAGAGCCCTCATATCAGCCGCCTGACACCCAAAACCCAGCCAACAACACACCTAAAACATAAACCACCGCATAGCTAAGAACAGACCAGTCACCTCAAGACTCAGGATATGGCTCCGCAGCTAACGCTGCAGAATACGCAAACACAACTAACATCCCCCCCAAATAAATTAAAAACAGAACCAAAGATAAAAAAGACCCCCCATGCCCAACTAATACACCACAACCAAAAGCCGCAGCCAAAACTAAACCCAAAGCTGCAAAATACGGCGCCGGATTAGAAGCTACTGCCACTAAGCCCAACACCAAACCAATTAAAAATACAAAAGTAAGACTAGCCATTGATTCTACCCGGACTTTAACCGAGACCTGCGGCCTGAAAAACCGCCGTTGTATTCAACTACAGAAACCATAATGACCAGCCTACGAAAAACCCACCCAATTGCCAAAATCGTAAACGACATATTTATTGACCTTCCAGCTCCATCAAACATCTCTGCCTGATGAAATTACGGCTCCCTACTAGGACTATGTCTAATTACACAAATCTTAACAGGCCTATTCTTAGCCATACACTACACCTCAGATATCTCAACCGCTTTCTCTTCAGTCGCCCACATCTGCCGAGATGTAAACTACGGCTGACTCATCCGAAACCTACACGCCAACGGAGCCTCATTCTTCTTCATCTGTATTTACCTGCACGTCGCCCGAGGACTTTACTACGGCTCATACCTATACATAGAAACCTGAAACATCGGAGTAGTCCTACTACTACTAGTTATAATAACCGCATTCGTAGGCTACGTCCTTCCCTGAGGACAAATATCATTCTGAGGCGCCACAGTAATCACAAACCTACTTTCAGCCGTCCCATACATTGGAGACGCCCTAGTACAATGAATCTGAGGTGGATTCTCAGTAGACAACGCAACCCTAACCCGATTCTTCGCATTCCACTTCTTATTCCCATTCGTCATTGCAGCCGCTGCAATTCTCCACCTCCTATTCCTCCACGAAACAGGCTCAAACAACCCAATAGGACTAACTTCAGATGCGGACAAAATTCCATTCCACCCATACTTCTCCTACAAAGACCTACTAGGCTTCGTAATTATACTCATCGCCCTAGCCTCTCTAGCCCTTTTCTCACCAAACTTACTAGGAGACCCGGAAAACTTCACACCTGCAAACCCACTAGTCACACCCCCGCACATTAAACCAGAGTGGTATTTCCTATTTGCATACGCCATCCTACGATCAATCCCAAACAAATTAGGAGGAGTACTAGCACTAGTACTATCAATCCTAGTACTGATAGTAGTACCAATCCTGCACACCTCCAAAATGCGAGGCTTAACATTCCGACCAATCTCACAATTCCTATTCTGAACCCTAGTAGCAGATATAGCCGTACTAACATGAATCGGAGGAATGCCAGTAGAACACCCATTCACCATCATTGGCCAAGCAGCATCCGTCCTCTACTTTGGCCTCTTTATCATCCTAATCCCAATAGCAGGACAAATCGAAAACAAAATCCTACGATTAAACTGCTCTAGTAGCTTAGCACTTAAAGCACCGGTCTTGTAATCCGGAGATCGAAGGTTAAAATCCTCCCTAGCGCCCGTCAGAGGAAGGAGAATTTAACTCCCACCCTTAACTCCCAAAGCTAAGATTCTATTTAAAACTACCCTCTGAGACACTTATTATGTCAACTCGCTACCGCCCGCATATATGGTTATACATGCATATGTACTACATATGCATAATAACATGTATATGACTTAACACATGTATGTACTAGTACATATAATGCATAATTATGCATTATATGTACTAATACATCTCATACATGTTCTGCCTGCATTAGTGCATACTATGCATAATCTTGCATAAACCATGGTTACCTTAATAATCTATATTATTATATACAGAATTGTCCCACAGGACAATGACTAGAAATATAAGGTGAACGGAAATTTCTTCAAACCAAAAGCTAATATTGAAATCTCTCAATCGCCCAAATCTTTGTTCAGCTCGGCTACGGACTTCTAGCATTAACTTATAAATACCGAGATTATGCACAGTAAGAGATCACCAACGATTTTACAGGAATACACAGTCCATGTAAGGTCAAGGACAAATATCGTGGGGGTAACACAACTGAACTATTTCTGGCATCTGGCTCCTTCGTCAGGAACATAACTGGGATTTCCATTAAAATTGCTCTTTTGTACATTGACTAATGCGGTTAAGCCCAAATTCGTTACTTGGCATGCCGAGCGTTTTCTCCTACCATCTGGTATTTCTTCTTTTTTTTTGGAATAGCTCTCTTCAACAGGTGAAACTGCACTTCAGAAACGAACTAAGTTGGGACAGCATGAAGCAGGTAATAATGATGAATGGTGTAAAGACATAGTTTATATAACCACATACTTTAATATCAAGTGCATAGAGATTAACTCACCATAATCCTAAGTTTCCCCCCCCTCACGCCTCGCGCGCGGCAAACCCCCCTACCCCCCAACGTCCCTAAGTCCTATTCAACTCCTGCCAAACCCCTAAAACAGGAAGGACGAGACACTGGCTCCCACAACCCCCGCGCCCATTATAAACATAAAAATTTTTGTATATATATAGTTAAAAAATCTACCCGACGTTACAGAGGAAACTCCCTACCTTGGGCCCCAACGTCCGAAAATCCCTGTCATAAATACCAAGCACCACA